CATAATCTGGATCATGCCACATCACTTATTCTACTAGATCTTACGAAGCCTATTCATGCATGACATGATTCGGGTCTGATCATAGAAAAGATTCTCCTCAAAGGAACCAGCCTATCCTCTTGCTCCGCAGGGGGGGCGGCGGTTGGAACAGAGACACATTTGTTTATGAATTCCAATGTGGCAGATAATATATCTGCATGGACCAATCAATAGTTCAAGTCACACACTCCCATAATCCATCCTCTCCTCCGAGAATCCACTTCAACTGTTCGTATCAAATAAAAAATACTTCGTGGTTGAAGGGAAATATCCAAATAACATGTCTTATTCTTTTCAATAATCCATATTTATAGCAATGAAATACAAATACTATTTTTTTTGTTCCTACCCAAATAATATATTATATGATCTATTACAAATACCTATGCTCTGTCTTCTCTATAAAGGACCTGAAATACCTTGCTTACGTATCATTGAAAAGTGCATTAACATAAATACGGCAGTAAGAAGAGGTAATACAAAAGTGTGTAAACTATAAAAGCGGGTCAAAGTGGATTGACCCACGCTAGCACTTCCGCGTAATAACTCTACCAAGGGCGATCCCACTATAGGGATAGCCTCAGGTACACCAGTTACAATTTTGACTGCCCAATACCCAATTTGGTCCCAAGGTAAAGAATAACCAGTTACCCCAAAGGATGCAGTCAACACAGCCAGAACTACACCCGTAACCCAAGTCAATTCACGTGGTTTCTTAAAACCACCTGTGAGATAAACACGAAATACGTGCAGGATCATCATTAGAACCATCATACTTGCTGACCATCGATGAACTGATCGGATTAACCAACCGAAGTTGGCTTCAGTCATTATGTATTGAACAGAGGCAAAAGCTTCTGTGACGGTCGGGCGATAGTAAAAAGTCATAGCAAAACCCGTAGCTACTTGTACTAAAAAGCAAGTAAGTGTGATCCCTCCTAGACAATGAAATATATTGACATGAGGAGGAACATATTTACTAGTTATATCATCTGCAATCGCTTGAATCTCGAGACGCTCCTCGAACCAATCATATACTTTATTGAGATAGGTGAACCGAAGGCGAAGGGACTCCCCCTCTGAGAACCGTATATGAGAATTTCGTCTCGTACGGCTCAAGCGAAAACACCCCAATACTGGTTCTGGTTGCAACGTGCAATAGAAAAGAAAGATTTGAAACCTTTTGGAGACTTCACTTGTTTTAGAGACTTCACTTGATTCAATCTTTCCAGATAAAATGAGGGAACCAAAACCCTAAATCTCTTCTTTGTGATGATAGCGCCAAAATATCAAGTTGGCTCATCCTATGTTGATTGTTACAGGCCTTTTGAATGTTCTCTTACCCTATTTTATTTTTGTTTATACGTAATACATACGAATTGACTATTGATAGGAATTATCTTGTTGAGACCCTATGAATCAATTGAAACCTCAGATTCCTACTAGAACCACGATGATTCAACAAAGAACAAAACAGAACCAAAGAGTTCTCTGAGTAGGAACCCTTTCGTTTGATCATCACTTCACTTATTCAATGAACAGATATAATAACTAAGAATCCATAGAAATATTTGTCCTGTCCCTCGCTCAGCTCAAACTAAGCATGATTCTGAAGGAAAAAGGTGGTTCGATTTCTGAAACGCCTCATTGAAAAGTTAATTGAATGAAAAGTTCATTGAAAAAAATAATAGTAGTTGGAGGCCGGTCACGAGGTACGAATAGTAGGTATGAATCATAGTTTAAATAGTTCTTAATCTATTCCATATAGTCCGTGCTCCAGATACTAGACTGACTATCTGACGGGCTAGAACCATCTCTCTCGATGAGATGACAGACTTATTCTCTGTACTATCAATAGGTATAACAAGTCACACACTCATATTCCGGAAATACCGAAACAAAAGAATTCCGCGGTCGAACTACCAAACAGAATGAGATGACCTAGAAATCCGAATCCTAAGTGATTCTTTTTTTTATTGAAAGTTAGGACTTATCCGTTCTTCTGGACCTAACTTAATGAAATACCATCCAGTAAAACGGAAGAATTATAAATCTCCAAAATAATAGATAGGAATACTGCAAATAGAGCCATTGCGACACCCATAAGGGGTGTAGTTCCCCATCCAGGGGCTACTTTACCATATTCCGAATTCAATGGTCTTAATAAATCGCCTACAATAGTCCGTCTTGGCCCAGATCTGGAACTACCCTCAATGGTTTGTGTAGCCATAAATCCTATTCCATGCATTGTTTGAGATCTGTTGACTTTGTATACGATTCCGTTGTAAATAAACTATCTTATCGTAGATCCATCGTGGTCTTGAAATCACTTAATAATGGAAACTGCAACTCTAGTCGCCATCTTCATATCTGGTTTACTTGTAAGCTTTACGGGGTATGCCTTATATACCGCCTTTGGGCAACCCTCTCAACAACTAAGAGATCCATTTGAGGAACACGGGGACTAGTTGAAATGATGACCCTCCTCATCGGAGGGTCATCATTTCAATTGAGATAATGAAAAATCATTTCGTCTTTTTATTTGGAACCTTAGGCGGTTCTCGAAAAAAGATAGCAAAAAATATTATCCCCAGAGTCGAGACCAACAGGAATGTATAAACCAATGCTTCCATAGATTCGATCGTGTTTTACAATTATAGCTTCCATACCTGTTCATTTGGGATCATTTCCCAGACAAGTAAAGGTCAAGAGTAATAGGTGATGATTCGAATTAAAATTAATATTTCTCCAGTACCCTATATGAAACATAGGCTAGACATATGAAAGAAATGTTGTATCAGACTACTTGTCTCCTTGTAGTTGGATCCCCCAGTTTTTGGAAGGTTCCAAATTCCACTTGAGCATCTAAATCTGGGTCGATACCAGCAAAAACATCTCTGAACAAGGTTCTAGCACCATGCCAAATGTGGCCGAAAAAGAAAAGCAAAGCAAACGAAGCATGTCCAAAAGTGAACCAACCCCTTGGACTACTACGAAAAACACCATCGGATTTCAAAGTAGCGCGATCCAATTCAAAAATTTCACCCAATTGGGCACGTCTAGCATATTTTTTCACAGTAGCAGGATCATTATAACTGACTCCATTGAGTTCACCACCATAGAACTCAACAGTTACACCCACTTGTTCGACACTATACTTTGATTCTGCCCTTCTAAAAGGAACATCGGCTCTCACAATTCCGTCTCCATCTACCAAAACTACCGGAAATGTTTCAAAGAAGGTAGGCATACGACGTACAAAAAGTTCATGCCCCTCTTTATCTCTAAAGACAGGGTGTCCTAACCACCCAACAGCTATTCCATCCCCGTTGTCCATTGAGCCGGCTCTGAACAATCCTCCTTTCGCCGGATTATTACCGATATAATCATAAAAAGCTAGTTTATCGGGAATTTTAGACCAAGATTCCGATAAACTCAGATTTTCAGCTAGCCCGGCGTTAACTCTTCGATATATTTCTTGCTGGAAATATCCCTGATCCCACTGATAACGAGTAGGACCAAATAATTCGATCGGAGTAGTCGCTGAACCATACCACATAGTTCCAGCAACAACGAAAGCTGCAAAAAACACAGCAGCGATACTACTGGAAAGCACAGTTTCAATATTGCCCATACGTAATGCTTTGTATAGACGTTGGGGCGGGCGAACACTAAGATGGAATAGACCCGCTAATATTCCCAAGGTGCCCGCTGCAATATGATGAGAAGCTATCCCCCCCGGAACAAAAGGATCAAAACCCTCTGCGCCCCATGAAGGACTTACAGGTTGCACTTTTCCGGTTAGCCCATAAGGATCAGACACCCATATTCCAGGGCCATACAAACCTGTTACATGAAATGCACCAAACCCAAAGCAAGCCACCCCAGATAAAAATAAATGAATTCCAAAGATCTTGGGCAAATCCAAAGAGGGTTTTCCCGTACGTTCATCACAGAATATTTCTAGATCCCAATACACCCAATGCCAGATAGCTGCCAAGAAGCACAAGCCAGAAAACACAATGTGTGCCCCGGCAACACCTTCGTAACTCCAAATACCCGGATTGGTTACAGTTCCTCCTGTAATACTCCAACCGCCCCATGAATTGGTTATTCCTAAACGAGTCATGAAGGGTATAACGAACATACCTTGTCGCCACATTGGATCAAGAACGGGATCAGAGGGATCAAAAACAGCTAATTCGTATAGAGCCATAGAACCGGCCCAACCAGAAACTAGAGCTGTATGCATTATATGGACAGAAAGCAAGCGACCAGGATCATTCAATACGACAGTATGAACACGATACCAAGGCAAACCCATGGAAATACCCCTTGAAAAATAGACACTATGTAACTTTGTCACATTGGAAAAGACTATGCTATGGACCTCATTCAGTGATTATCTCGGTGCAAGGGTTCACATTTATTACGTGCCGCAGGTGATAGTAATAATGGAACAATTCCGTTCTGTTCGCAGGAACAAAGAGAAGCAGATTTATTTTATACCCGATAAGTACCAATACGCAATGGGGGGATTGGTCCCATTTTTTTAAGTGAATCCATTAGATACTTGTTCATCATTCGAAGGATCCGCTCCGTCCCTAAGAATTTTCTTTTTTTCATTCTGTCTTCCTACATGAGTCTTCCAATCTATGTATAAAATATGATAAACAAAAATATTATGAGGACAATAAACCCATTGTTACGTTTCCACATCAAAGTGAAGTATAGTACTTAACCCCGTTTTCTTTAATGTAATGCCCATTGGTGTTCCAAAAGTCCCTTTTCGGAGTCCTGGAGAGGAAGATGCAGTTTGGGTTGACATATAGTGCGACTTGTCGGACATATTGGGTCATATGGGATTTCCCCGTTCTCTCCCCTGATCGAGATATACTCTCTTTCGCCTAAGAAAGATTGATTGAATCATCAAATCAATTCAATAATTCGGAGCGTGAAATGTGCAAATGGATCAATTCGTTTGAAAGATAAATATTATCTTATCAATTAGAATAATCTATGGTTGACTTGGAACAATAAAATGAAGTATCCAGGCTCCGTTCAGAAAATACCAAATGGGTAATATTGATTACCACTTCTATCATCTATCAGAAATAAGACCATAGGAGTGATCTCAAACCACTAATAAATATAAATGTGATGAATACATCGAATACTTGGTTGGTGGAAGGCATAAAAAAGTCGTAAGAAAAAAATAAGTGGTACTGGGGGCATTTGTCCTATATGTGCAAATGGAATTCGGGCGAATCTTTACCCGGAGTAGAGCATAAACCTAAAATAAGTGAAGAGGCCCATTCAGGAACAAGAAAATGGCATCGCGATTTGGATCTCGATGAAACAATACATCAATCAAAAGAATACATCAATAAAAAGATGTTCAGTGAATTCTTTTTTGTAGGTTAGGAGGGCAAACCAAAACTAATTTTTGTGGAAAATGCAAATGAAAATAAACCCCTTCGTCAGGAAAACGCCTAAACTCAAAAAGAATAGGTCTGGAATCAACACATTGATTATTTTTTTTTCGAACTTTTTTGAACCGTATGTATCGAAAGGTGCGTGTACGGTTCTGCGGGGATACAATTTTTCCTAATCAACCGACTTCATCGAGAAAGATTACTTTTTTTAGGCCAAGGCGTTGATAGCGAGATCTCGAATCAACTTGTTGGTCTCATGGTATATCTCAGTATGGAAGATAATACCAGGGATCTCTATTTGTTTATAAATTCTCCCGGCGGATGGGTAATACCGGGAATAGCTATTTATGATGCTATGCAAATTGTTCCACCAGACGTACATACAATATGCATGGGATTAGCCGCTTCGATGGGATCTTTCATCCTGGTCGGAGGAGAATTTACCAAACGTCTAGCATTCCCTCACGCTCGGCGCCAATGAGTTTTTATTTGACTTGAAGAAAAAATAAGACTATGCCTTCGCCATATGGAATATATAAGTAATAATAGCATGGCACGTTTAGTTCGATATGAGCAAATCATTATTGCTTCTTCATAACATGATTATGTATCGAGATAGTAGTATGAAACAAAAGGTTAGTCCCGATTTGATCTTATTCCTATGTTATTTATCGGGGGTCCATTTCAGCGTCACAAACAACCCCTTTTCCTTACACAACATGAGTCTGAATATTTCTAAGCATGAAAAGAAAGGGATCATTTTCCTTATCATTTTTCTTATTGAATCAGACTCAGACCAGAAAGAAACTTTGGGATTGCTGAATCATAGAAGAGAGATGAATATATTATCTAAAGCAACGGAACCATCATAGTATTTTTTTGTTCCTACGAGGAGAAGGGTGGTAAATGGATCATCCAACGATTTGGATCTGATAGATCTATTTGTCTCTTTCTTTGATGTAAGAGAAGAGTAGATTCCATTGCGGAGCCGTATGCAATGTGCAAAAATTGCCTGTACGGTTTTATATCTTTTTTGATTTTTATTTATTCTTTTCGCTCCATTTTGCGAGATAGAGGAATCGTTCATTATGACATATTATAATCAGGGTTATGATCCACCAACCTGCTAGTTCTTTTTATGAGGCACAAGCAGGAGAATTTATCCTGGAAGCGGAAGAACTGTTGAAACTTCGCGAAATACTAACAAGAGTTTATGTACAAAGAACGGGCAAACCTTTATGGGTTGTATCTGAAGACATGGAAAGGGATGTTTTTATGTCAGCAACAGAAGCCCAAGCTCATGGCATTGTTGATCTTGTAGCAGTCGAAAATAGCGCGGATTTTGTGTAAATCGGTAATTCTACTTCGAACCATGGTTCGAAGTAGAATCTTCAACTCAAATGAAAGTAATTCATAATCATCAGGTTAGGATCGATCTAAACCAACCGATTCTATATACGATTCAGCATGCCAACTATTAAACAACTTATTAGAAACACAAGACAGCCAATGAGAAATGTCACGAAATCTCCTGCTCTTCGAGGATGCCCTCAGCGTAGAGGAACATGTACTAGGGTGTATGTGTGACTCGTTCAGATCATGAACTGTGACCTAAACTAAACCATTTTTCCAGTATCAATGACCAGTGCCAATGAAAATGAATGGGGTAGAATGGAAGAACTACATTTTTTAAAAAGATCTAATCTATCATATACCTCTATTGTGTATGGAATTTATGGTTTCCATTGGTGCAAATCCAATCGCCTTGATTTGAATTTGGGATGAAAAGCGATTCCTCATTGGTAGCGAATGGTTATCCATTAAGCGGGGAAATAGTATTTAAAAAGCATAAAGTTGTATTGGTGCTCTTACTGCTGAAAGAACGGACTGATAGGGTCAGCTACCTAGCCAACCTTCATAATTAAATACCGTCACTGTATGGATAGATCTCGTTGTGAAAAGACCTATTACTGGCTAATTCATGGGTAGAGCCAAATGGTGTGAACTGTACAAGTTACCAATAACATTGATTAAATGAGGGAAAGGGCTCCGGTGTATAGATAGGACCTCGCCGTTTAAGAAGTAACCATAGAAACGATGGAACCCACTATTTATTCATGGGGAAATGAACTGCCTGTAAGAAATAACAAATCGTGGTTGGGAAGGTTATAGTAGCAAAAGAAAGCCATCGGAATTTTTATTTTATACACCGGAAGAATCCGTTTTGCTTAGACCAAGAGAAGGAAAAAGAATGACTGAAAGAAAAGAAATGAAAATCAATTAGTTATTCATGAAAATCTTATTCATCAAAGTCCCATTTTAAACTATGACAAGAGTTAGACGTGGATATATTGCGCGGAGGCGTCGAAGGAAAATTCGTTTATTTGCATCAAGCTTTCGAGGAGCTCATTCAAGACTTACTCGAACTGCTACTCAACAGAAAATAAGGGCTTTGGTTTCCAGCCATAGGGGTAGAGGAAGGCAAAAGCGAGATTTTCGTCGTTTGTGGATCACTCGGATAAATGCAGTAACCCGCGAGAATGGGGTACCCTATAGTCGATTAATACACGATCTGCGCAAGAAGCAGCTCCTTCTTAATCGTAAAATACTTGCACAAATAGCTATATCAAATAGGAATTGCCTTTACATGATTTCCAATGATATCCTTAAATAAGGAGATTGATCGGGAGGAGTCCGACGGAATAATTTAAATGAAACAGAGTTTCCCGGAGAATGACCCCGGGAAGGTAGAGTCAAAATAGCAATGTAAAGGAAAATAAAATGTAGTAGGAATGAACGAACCCATTTCTTTATTGAAATGGGTCTTCTTCCCCCATTCTTTCTTTTTTCTTCCGACACGACAATTGAATAGGAGCTCCGAATCTTACGAACAAAGTATCACATCAATTTGAGTTATGATTTGAGTTCTGATTCGATTGAAGAGTGGTCCTATTTCTATTTTTTTCTGGTTCTAGTGCCGGTAGTTCTAGAAATCGACTCGGCTCTCTCAAATTGTTTCTCATTATTAAGAAAAGGTAACAAAGATAAAATACGAGCTTGTTTTATAGCAATAGTAATTAATCGTTGTTGTTTCAAGGTCAATCTATTCACTCGCCTAGGTAATATTTTTCCTTGTTCACTAATAAATCGACTAATTAAACTCATGTTTCTATAATCAATTCGATCCCCCAACCCAATTGGGGGCAAACGCCTACGAAAAGATCGCTTGGATTTACGAAAGGGTCGCTTGAATTTCTCCATGGTTTATTCCTTATCTCTAAAATACCATTTCTTCTCTAAAATACCATTTCTTCATTCATCTCGGATCCGCCCGAAATGGCATTTTATTTGCTCCTAGATATGTTATATGTAATTCCTCCCCGTTCCTTCAAATGTTGGCACACGCAAGGCAACACCGCATTCAATCTATTTCTTTATCTCCCCGTGAATCGTATGTTTGTAACAATAGGGACAGAATTTCTTCAATTCCAATCGACCAGGTGTATTGTGTCGATTCTTTTGAGTAATATATCTGGAAATGCCCGGTGATTCCTTCTTCTTATCGGCACCATTTCGGACACAACTGGTACATTCCAAAATAACCGTAACTCTGGGATTTTTACCCTTGGGCATAAACCTCCTTTGTATTTTGGATTCCCCCAACTCTTTCTTCTCTTCTTCAATCCGAAGAAGAAGAAAGGAGAAAGGAAAAAAATAGAAGTTGCTAACTGGAAATCTAATTATGAAAGATTTCGTTGCAAGTTGTAATCAATAGAATAGAGTAATACGTAATACAACTATTTACTACAATTCAATTACTATTCCTAATCTCAGTATTTTATTTCAGTATCACTTAATTTAAGTATCTTATCTAATCTTGAATATCCAAGCCTAGATCCACATTTCTATTTCTGTTCTCCCTCTATTTATTCTACCCCGAATCCGAGTTTTGCTGAGGTTTAATTCACTTTTATTCTTTCTATTTCACTACTCAACAAAAGTGAAGGGAGGGACAGGGGCTATTTAACAAACAGAGAATTTATTGCTATTGTTAGCCAACATCTTCTACCACATCGATAATACCACACCGATAACTAGAATGAAAAAAAGGGGAATGTCAACGCATCTGGGAATAAACGATTGATCTCTATCAATAGACCTGCTAAAGAACCGAACCATAGAGTAGTTAGCACAGGCGCTACGGAAAGGTATGTTTTGATATCTCGCATTGAAAATCCTCCTTCTTTATTTAACACATATATGATCAGATATATTATATATATAGTTGTGGATCACTTGTATTTGTGTGCGGAATCCTTAATTAACTAAAATGGATATGTACAACGATCCAGTAGATGAGATACTCCTGCCCCTGAAGCAAAGAAAAAGTAAGTGCCCCGTTCCGTTATTTTTTTTGTTCTTGAGCATATAAATACTCATTCTTTTATACGTTGTATTTCACCTTGGATTTCATATATACATAATTCTAACTCTTTTATTTTATGTTATGAGACCAAAAAGAAAAAATGGCAAGAGAAATGTATATAGATATATTTAAAGGAAATAACGGTGTGGAAAAGAAGACAGGGATTCTCTACAATGACACTGTACAACAATTGAAAGGGATGTAGCGCAGTTTGGTAGCGCGTTTGTTTTGGGTACAAAATGTCACGGGTTCAAATCCTGTCATCCCTACCTATTACTTATCTTACAGGCAGTAACATGGGATCAATTGAAATTGGGGATGGCATGATCATTAGTATCATTTAATGATACTATATGCAAGCTAAGAAGTATTGGGAAAAGATTATCTCTTGTCATGATAAAGCGCTCTTAGTTCAGTTTGGTAGAACGCGGGTCTCCAAAACCCGATGTCGTAGGTTCAAATCCTACAGAGCGTGATGCTACTTTGTATCGAATCACATTAACTTGAATTGCGAACATCAATCGAATTCAATTTGACCTCCTGAGGGTCAAGGATAGGAGGTCAATGACAAGAAAAAAGAAATCTTACTCAATCAAAAGTCCAACTGATCGCCGCGTCTGTATTGTAAATATGCAGTTACAAACAATCCGGCTAAAGTAATAGGAATTAGACCTAACACGATTCCAAATAAAAAAACTTCAATCATTTCGATTTGTTGTCTTGTTTGAAAGGGGAGAAAAGGTAATATCTATCTCTAATCTAAATAATAATCTGCATCACCCAGTAATCTCAACGTCCACGAATTTTCAATTGATGCTGGAAGTCAAAACCATAGAATACCTGGAATGGAATCTTACAGAAATCTGAATTTTAAAATTCTCATTTTTCTGATTTGATTGTTCATTCAATTAATTTCAAATAAGTCGTATCTTGCTCAGACCAATAAATAGAGCTGGGGTTATAGTTGAAGCAGTCAGTAGAAAACCGAAATAACTAGCTATAGTAGGCATGAAGGAACTAAATGAGATACGTTCTTTTTATACATATGTTTATAAAGCACTTGCCTAAGTTTCCGTTTTTGCGAGATACCGAGATACGATGATAAGAAAAAATCCAAATTGAAAGAGTTAGTCCTAATTTAATTTGTTTTCTTTTGATTTCTCAGTCATTTCATTATAAACAGGACTAACAAACGTGATGTGACGAAGGAAAAATCAATAGTAAATTTACCTTACTATGAATTCCTTATGAATTCCTCGTCTGTGACATCTACTGATCTCGTGATTCCGAATCAACAAATTGATTGAACAACTCGTATAGTAATACGAACTCTGTCTTGTAACTTCATTCACAAATGAAATTCTCTTTCATGGAAAACTATGGGATAGAAAGAAGAATTGGATTTTAAAATGATTCCAACTTGGATCATTGCTTTTCCTTTTCAATTGGATCCGTTTTGGAACGAACCGATAACGACTCTTTCTTATTTTCACTTACTTAATATAACTTAATATTTTTAATATTTAATATAATATAAGATATCTCAAAAGAAGAAAAAAGAAGAAAAAAAGTATCCCACGACTTCTCAAAGCAAAGAAATAAAAAGCGTTATTTCAGATACAACTCGATTCCAAGATTAGCAATTACAATTATTTTGTTGTTCTGGGTTCCACATTTTTTTGTCTTTTCACATGATGTAGTCCTATCTTCTTGTAGGTGGGAACCCTTGAATTGAACCTAATGAAACAATCTAATGAAAAACCAGATTAGTTCAATCCATTATAGTTGCATCATGAATTTCGACTGCTCCAACTATGTTCACTTTCCCTTATCGAATACTATTTGCTATTGTACTGTCCAAACAACCCCTCTTATTGGAAGGGGTTAGAACGAAAATACCTTTTTCTACTTCTACAACCACGAAAACTCCTTTCCAGATTTTGCATTCAATTGTGGGAATATGATAATTTCATTCATGAATTATTAGATAAGATAGATTAATTAAATATAAATAAAAAATAAAAGCCATCGAGTCACCTTTACCAAGATCTTCAGCCTATCCCGAAACCGGTAAAACATTATATTACAAGTAATTTTCTATTCTATTGAATGACACCTGCTTAGGCCTATACAAGGAACAAGAAAGGAAGAAAGGAATTCTGTACTATTTTTTTCGATGCTGATTGAAACAACATTGCTGTGTCAGAGGAAAGATAGCTATACTGATTCGGTATACTCTAAATACACCCTTGGTACAATATTGACGATCTCACAAAGATTGGATATCAGTATTTATCCATTTACTGATCTCTATCTTTCACGAAATCGATCCCCCTTTGACTGTAATATTGGAGCTCAGCATGTCTGGAAGTACGGGAGAACGCGCTTTTGCTGATATTATTACCAGTATTCGATACTGGGTCATTCATAGCATTACTATACCTTCCCTATTCATTGCAGGTTGGTCATTCGTCAGCACGGGTTTAGCTTACGACGTGTTTGGAAGCCCTCGACCCAACGAATATTTCACAGAAAGCAGACAAGGGATTCCATTAATAACTGGCCGTTTCGATTCATTGGAACAACTCGATGAATTTAGTCGATCCTTTTAGGAGGCCTTAATGACCATAGATAGAACCTATCCAATTTTCACAGTGAGATGGTTGGCTGTTCACGGACTAGCTGTACCTACCGTTTTTTTCTTGGGGTCAATATCAGCAATGCAGTTCATCCAACGATAAAATAAATCAATCTAATCCGAATTAATTATAGAGCTACGACACAATCAAATCCGAACGAACAAAACGTTGAATTGAATCGTACCAGTCTCTACTGGGGGTTATTACTCATTTTTGTACTTGCTGTTTTATTTTCCAATTATTTCTTCAATTGAGAGAAAGAAAGGAAATTCTCTTATCTCATTCGGAAGGATATCATACCCATAACTATCCATGACTGTTTATGTCTATAGCATGACCACTTGATGAAATGGGGAGGGAAGTGAGGTAAATGGCCGATACTACTGGAAGGATTCCTCTTTGGCTGATAGGTACTGTAACTGGTATTCTTGTGATCGGTTTAATCGGCGTTTTCTTCTACGGATCATATTCCGGATTGGGATCATCCCTGTAATAATTGGATGAACCGTACTGTAGACATGAAAGAGTAAGAACTCAACAGGACCTGACCCCTCCTTATATGGATTTGAGGTCCTGTTGAGTTCTTACTCTTCGACCAAGACCTTGACCCATTCCATAAGAGGTGGAAATTCATCCAGTCAACACAATCATAATATATACATGTATTAGATTTTTCTAAATGAAAAATGGTTGATTGGCCCCGATGAAATTACTACATTCCTTAATTTTTTATAATGTTTTTGAAATGTCGAATCCACTGATTGATTCATAGTATCTATAGATATAGTGTGGACTTTTCCGAAGTAAGAATAAAGTAAAGAAAGAAGGATCTTTTGAATGACATAAATAATATGGATTTCTACAGATGAAACACCTTACAAATCATTCCTATACTAAACTAATTGGAAACTAGGAAACTATAGAAAAATACAGTTTGAACTGTAACTTTGATGTGAGTGATGAGATCAGATAATAAGGTATAATAAGATAATCCAATTAATAAGGATTTTGATATGCCCGAAAACCCAAGATTTCCACTTTTTGACCCGGAATTAGAACATGAAAAATATTTTTAAGCGAGTCTTTTTTCTTTTTATAAGTTCATTGAAAATTATAAGTTCATTGCAAAAATTCCATTTGCTCAATTGAGTTTCTCTTGCGCCTCTTTTTTTATCCCCCATACTTCTCTTCTTTCTTATGAATTCAAAGAGGTTCCGATAAACCCGCAATTCATATTTATTTGATTTGACGAATGAGACCCAGAACCTTTATTATTTCGACGCAACGAAAGAGCGGAAAATTACTTTTCTTTCTTTGTAGAAAGAAGATTTGGGAGACGAGTAATCTTTCCTGGAGCCTTCCTTTTTTCTTCATTTATCCTGCTTTCTACCCCTGCTTCCCACTTATGCGTTTATTAGCTGCTTCCCACTTATGCGTTTATTAGATATAGAATCTAAAAATATTGAGGCATTACGTGCCATTTACCATGTGGCAATAAGAAACCTGGCATAATCACACTAAACTAAATTTTGTAAATTTTGATCCAATCATCTTCTTTTGCAATTCCATACTATTGCTATTTTCTAATCTGGAATACAAGTCATCTCCGATATCTCGAAATAGTATAATCAAAAGCAAGCAAAAAGGGGCTTTCCGTGATTTTTGACCGCGCATACACATAATATAATTGCGATCAAAAAAAATTCAGCTTTTTTGCCAGCTCGATGTTGAGGAATCCGTGGATCTAGAAATTCATTTCGGCTAATTGAACCTTCTCAAATTGTTTCTTTTTAAGAACCAAAAAGATTTGCGCCAGAATAACAGATGCTAAGAAGAACAAAAGGCCTTGGATACGCAATGGATCTTGAAGTACTATTTCTGCATCGCCTTGACCAAAACCACCTACATTGGGATTACTTGTTAATGGCTGATCAAGCTTGATGTATTCACCTTCAGAAACAAGAAGTTCTGGTCCTGGAGGTATAATATCAACCGTTTCGTGTCCATTCGATGCATCAGATATGGTTATTTCATATCCACCTTTCTTTTCTTTACGTACTATTTTACTTACTATCCCTGCTGCTGAAGCATTATAGACTGTATTGTTACTCTTGCTCCCATCAGGATAAATCTGACCCCTTCCCCTGTTCCCACCTACATATATAGGATATTTTAAGAAGTGAACCTCTTTCTTAGTAGCGGGATCTGGAGAAAGGATGGGAAAGACGATTTCACTATATTTCTGACCAGGAACAGGGCCCACCACAAGAATGTTTTTTTTATTAGGACGATAACTCTGAAAAGACAGATTACCCATCTTTTCTTTCATCTCGGGAGAAATACGATCGGGGGGAGCTAATTCAAATCCTTCGGGTAAAATGAGAACAGCCCCTACATTCAAACCTCCCTTTTTACCATTAGCAAGAACCTGTTTCAGTTGCATATCGTAGGGGATTCTAACAACTGCCTCAAATACAGTATCAGGAAGCACAGCTTGTGGAACCTCAATATCCACGGGCTTGTTAGCCAGGTGGCAATTAGCGCATACAATACGCCCAGTTGCTTCTCGCGGATTTTCATAACTCTGCTGCGCAAAAATGGGATATGCATTTGAAATAGATGCCCGAGTCATTACATATATCATCATCGATACAGAAATGCATCGAGTCATCTGTTCCTTTACCCAAGAAAAAGTATTTCTATTTTTTTGCATGGTCTAATCATTGATCCCGGAAATTTCTACAATAAATTAGGTAGGGAGTCAGTATAGTTCCCTATCCCCGATTCTGCCATTTTATGGAATACAGAAGTAATCTAATCCCCTCGACGAGTCAAAGCATAAAGAATGAGTAAGATTTTGAATGGTTTGTTTATATACAAAGTGACATTACAATTTTCTTTATGTTGTCAGATTAAATCAGTTCTTCACTCATTCAGTGAATGATAAATCACTACAAGTGAAGGAGATACACGGTTTAAATAATGAAAGATCCAATATTTCAAAATTGTATCTAGAATGACCGGAAAGGTAGAAACGAGACCGGATATAATTTTCTCATTCTGAACAAATCCAAAATCTTTGTAGAACGAACCAATCATTAGTTCCCAAGCGTGGGGCGAATGGAATCCAATACATAAATCGGTTAATAAGAGAATGGAAAAAGCTTTTATTGTGTCGCTTAAGTTATAGAGGAATTCCTGAACCCAAGAATTCAGAGTGATAAGTTCTTCATTACCCAGAATAGAATAAGCACTTAGAATAGCGAAACAGGTTATATTTGTCGAGAAATGCAAAATAATATGTATATGATCTTGATTGTGCATTCTTACCAATTGTATCGTTTCTTTGTGGATTCCTATACGAAGCTTTTGTATATGTGTCTCCGGATACTCCTTTATCATTTCGTCCAACAAGAAAAGTTCTTCTAATTTTATGAATCCTTCTAGAATGCTCTTTTCTTGAATATCATTCAAAAAAGTTTCGGATTGGCTGGTATTCCACCAATTAGTCACCCAAGGTTCCATACTTTTATTAAATGAGAGAGAAATTCCCCAAGGCAGAAATACGATAGATGCGAGATATGGTAGGGGATTCAATGCTTTCTTTTTCGTCACTTCCAATCCGTGAATTGTTAATGAACCTGATTCATTTGTTGACTATGTCTGATATTTGTATGATGTATGAAGCACGAGTTCTATAACGAGGTATGGAACCTATGGATCTATTTTCCATTGTGTAATTTGTTTAGTCCTTGTCTCCAGAAATGGAATAAGGGTTAATTTATTTCGAATGCGGAGGTAATGAAATAGTGGCCCCAGACATCTCAATCGGTCAAATTCGGATCAATTGCATGTTCATTTGGTCTTTTTGATGAATGCCAGAAAGAAGCACTTGAAGTAACAAACATGAATATTATTCGTATTTCGAGAAAAACTCTTTTGTTATATCAATCAATTATTTCGAATTGTTTCACTGATTATCCACATCCCAGGAATAATCGAGGGGATAATTCTGAAAAATACCGATGATGAAATCCGAAATAGTCGGCAAAACGGGAGTGGTTCTAAAAAATCCAATTGTTTGGTCATCAAGAAACAAGCATTAAGAAAGATGAATAAAAAGAAAGGTGACAAAAGAGGGATAATTTACTGGGTATGATCCATCTTATCTTCATCTATATATAATGTAATGTATTGATTCGAAATATTGGTCCTAAAATCCTAAAATATGGATTCTGTACTCTGACCTGATATATGTGATGAATACAGACTTATGAAACTTGTTAATAATATGAAAATGAAAGAATTCAATGGAATTTCATACGCATGAAAAATAGTTTTGATGGACTAAAATCACTTCATGGTATGATTGTTCCATAAGTCCACCTGCTCCATGGTACGCAGGACATGGTATTTCCATCGGGATGTGGGAAATAGGATTTAACTCAATGTTTTCATCAAAGGAGCGAAACATCAGTTATAGTTATATTAAAATAAAAAAAGAAAAAGGGATTCTTGGGTTCCCTCCCTCTCCCTCGTGACGAGGAGCACTCATTCCTCGATTTCTTTGTTTCATTTCAAAATACTTCAATTGGTACGCGCAAAAAATAGGCCGATTCGGCAGCTTTTTGTTCAATTTCTCGTGGAGTTAAATTCTCATCGGTACGCGTCAATGGAATGTCTCCCCGGCCCCCAATTTCCATATAAAGGACACGGCGAGGAAAAAGACCCTCTTTCACTTCTATTCTGATCGAACGGATATCTCTTATACGGAATCGAAAGAAGATGCGACGATTTCTTCCAGGAAATCCCCAACGAAAAATACACACTATTCCTTCTTTTCTATCGAATTTGTCATAACCGCTACCTACACTCCACAAAATTGTGCACCACAAATAGGAGCTAATGAATAGACCCGCGATACCGTAGAAACACATTACGATCCCTTGTGGAAAAAAAACGATTTGCTGAGATGGGAATAAGGATATCAGATTCCTACCAAAATAACTGGAAGTTCCAACCAATAAAAATCCTAGTGAACCTAAAAAAAGGATACAGGCCCAGCAGAAGTTACTTATTTTTCTAGAACCCGTTATAAGTTCTATCCATATATGTTCTGATCGCCAATTCATACTAGATTAGATCGAGTTTCATTCTATTGGAATTGAGAGAATCATCAAAATGAGTTTTTTGGCTCCCGAAGTAACTTTCATCCGCTAATACTATCACGATGTAAATCATCAATCAGGATTCATTCATCAAATCAGTTAGATAGAACTAACATCTCCACCCATTCAAACTAGCATCACCCTCATTCATATGATCTAGATATATCTATTTACATATCATTATCATACATAATATATATTCTAGATATCCGATCGACCCGTTGAAATCAAAGTCGAGCTATAGATGCATAAACATGGATTTATCCATATGATCATCTATTTACATTTGTGGTTTGTGTCCGAAGTCCGAAGCCGCATGTCGTACCATTCCCATTAAATGAAATGAAAATCTGTATTATGATCCAAAGATTGAAATAAATTGATGAGATTGGAGCCCATCATATCTAGACAATCTTGTTTTTTTGAACAAGGAAAAATAAAGAAACCATTGCAATTGCCGGAAATAATAGGCCTACTAAAGGCACAAAAATAGAGGGTAAGTTGAGATCTGTCATAGAATCGGTGCCTCGGTGTATTTAATTGATACTTCTCTTTGTTATAAAGATATCTATTATAATTATATATTATAATTATAAGTATATTAATATAATATTCTAAGTTATTAGAATATGAGTGCAAAGAATGTGGATCTAAACTAAATAGAAATTAGTGTACTTACCCATCCTTTTCCGGGAAATATATGTATGAGAAGAGAATCTTATTATTCTTATTCCTCCCTTATGTTTCTAAACAAATTTCTTCTCAAGGATTCGTTATAATTTGATCCAACAAGGATTCATATTAAAAATGTATGATTCTCGGGAGATATAGAAGTGTTGCATATTGATTTCTATATCTTAGTTAGGTTGGAACATTTGATATGTAACAAGGGGAAGGGGGCTTTTTTGGATTTCTCTAATTTGGATTTCTCCGAAGGAAAAAGACACTACTTTGATCTTTTATCCTGCTCTGTTGCTAAAGGGTCCGTCCCTGATCTGATTACTCATTAGTAAAGGTAGGATAAAAGAAAAGATGGATCTGGAGAAAAAATCCTCTGAAACTTCTGATTCTTACTACTTCACTACAATTACAAATTGTCTTTATGCCAGCAAAGAAAGCTCCATCCTTGCTACTTAAATTCTGATAAACGAAATGAACTACTTTTTTGCCTACAAATAACTAAATCTATCGCTCTACTACTTTTTTGACTTGAATTTCTTTGGTTCAAGTTCAAGGGCGGGGAAAGAACCCATGGAACTGAAATAACTCACTCGGAACACCTTTTAAAAGATTACGCGGTACGATTGGATCAAATAAACCCTTATTGAATAAATACTCCGCTACTTGTGAACCCTCAGGTACTGTCTTCTTCAATGTTTGTTCAATTACTCTTTTACCCGCGAATGCAATGTAAGCATTGGGTTCGGCAATAATGATATCTCCCAACATACCAAAACTGGCTGTCACTCCACCAGTTGTAGGGGATGTAAGGATTGATACATAGAATAACTTTTTATTGGATTGATAATTGTATAAAGCGGAAGATATTTTAGCCATTTGCATCAAGCTCAAACTTCCTTCTTGCATGCGCGCTCCTCCAGAAGCACACACCATAATAACTGGGAGAGATCTATCAGTAGCATACTCGATCAAACGTGTGATTTTCTCGCCTACTACGGATCCCATACTACCCCCCATGAACTTAAAATCCATAACACCAATTGCTATAGGAATACCATTGAGTTTGCCTATGCCTGTTTGAACAGCCTCAGCCAAACCCGTCTCTATTTGATAAGAATTGATACGATCCCTATAAGGGTCCTCCTCAGAATGAAATTCAATAGGGTCCATAGAGACCATGTTTTCATCCATAGGGGCCCAAGTGCCTGGATCAATCAAAAGTTCGATTCTATCTGAGCTACTCATTTTCAAGTGGTATCCACATTGTTCACAAATATTCATTTTTGAACTAAAAAATTTCTTATAATTTAATCCATAACAATTTTCACATTGAACCCATAAATGTCTGTATCTTTTATTTCTATCTAAATCATTATGTCTTCCGAAATCACTGTCACTAACACCACTAGTTTTTAGATTGGAGCTCCCACGGTCACTACCCCTTTCACTATCGCTACAAATGTAACTATAAATGTAATTGTCACTTGAATTGTTGCTACCATTTGGAATGCAACTATCCATATTGGTTTCAGAACGAATATAACTGTCAATGCAACTATTTATGTGACTCTTCCAACTATGCCTAGTATCATACACGTAATGATCATAATAG